TTTGGATTTCGCTGGAATATATAGATATTCCTTAAAGTATATTAAAGTGATGTAAAAACCCATTTCATTTTTTTTTTAATAAACTAAAGAAAAAAAAGATGAAATAAATGCAATGCATTTCCTATTTATTCTTCGGTAAATCGCTTCTGAAATGCTTTTTCTTTTTCTAGAATATCCAATATCTGTTTTACATCTTCTATGTGCAAATGTTCAATTTGTATAAGGTCTTCTTGATTCTTATTCAAGAGTTCCAATAATGTATGTATATTTTACTTTTTAAGGCAATTATAGAACTTGTGAGGCAATTCTAATTGGTCAATAAAAATAGATTGAAATGCTATTTCTTTTTTTGTTTTCCTTAGATTAGCTAATCGATGATGAAAAGTAAAAAAAGGTAAAGTAACCCTGTGCTGATTGTTCTCGAAATGTAAGTTTTCTTCTTCCGCGTGTAGAAAAGGAATAAATAAATTAATTAAATTTCGAGAGGCCTCATGAAGCGCCTCTTTAGGAGTTAAACTCCCGTTTGTCCAGATTTCAAGAAAAAGTATCTCTTCTTTTTCATTTCCATTCTCATAAGAATGAATACTATGATTTGCATTTCGAACAGGCATGAATACAGCATCGATAGGATGACTTTCTTCGTGAAAGTTTTTGGGTGTTTTTATATGATATCCTCGATTTCTCTCGATTTGTAATCCAATACAAAAATGAATTGGTTCTGTTAGTGTAGCTATATGCTGTGTGTTATCAATGATTTCCACAGAAGTTGGTAAGATAATATCTTGAGCAGTTACACATCCAGGGCCCTGGAAACAAATGGACGCGTTGCTAGTTCCATACAGATTACTTCGCAATACAATTTCTTTCAAATTCATTAAAATCTCATGTACTGATTCTTGAATACCCACTATCGTAGAATATTCATGTGGTATTTTTTCAAATTTTGCTCGGGTGATGCATGTTCCTTCTATTTCCCCCAGCAAAGCTCTTCGTATTGCAATGCCTATTGTATCGGCTTGTCCTTTCTTAAGTGGAGACAGAATAAAGCGTCCATAATAAAGACGCTTACTATCTGCTCTTGATTCAACACACTTCCACCGTAGTGTCCGAGTAGATACTCTTACTTTATCTCGAACCATATTAATATTATTTGATCAGATCATTGAATTGTTTATTTCTCTTGAAATCTATTTCATTTTTATTTCTATACACGTCTTTTCTTAGGGGGCCTACATCCATTATGGGGCATAGGGGTTACATCACGTACGAAACTTAATGGTATACCACTTCTTCGAATAGCTCGTAATGCTGCATCCCTACCGAGACCGGGACCTTTGATCATCACTTCTGCTCGTTGCATACCTTGATCTATGACTGTACGAATAGCCTTTCCTGCTGCGGTTTGAGCAGCAAATGGAGTCCCTCTTCTTGTACCTTTGAATCCACAAGTACCGGCGGAGGCCCAAGAGATTACCCGACCTCGGACATCTGTAATAGTCACAATGGTGTTGTTGAAACTTGCTTGAACATGAATAACGCCCTTTGGTATTCGGCGTATATTCTTACGTGACCCAATCCGGGCATTTCTCCGTGAACCAGTTCTTGGTATAGATTTTGCCATACTTTACTTTATCATCTTATAATGATAAATTCGAGGTATATGGATATATCCATTTCATGTCAAAACAGATCCTATTTTTGTATTGGTTACTTTATGTTATAGAGTCCATTTTCAAAAGATTATCCTTGTCTTTGTTTATGTCTCGGATTGGAACAAATTACTATAATTCGTCCTCTCCTACGGATCAATCGACATTTATCACAAATTTTACGAACGGAGGCTCTTATTTTCATAGTTGTCATTCCTAAACTGAATTCTGAGTATACTTATTGGAAGAAAATAAATTTCTTGAAATTTGAAACCCCAACCTCGAATTGTATTCTCATCAAAGAAATGCTGATGGTTAAAAAAAAAGCACCTAATCATTCGAATCCTTGTTATTATGAATTAGGAATCCATTTTTTCTTCTTTTCGTTTTAGTTAAAACCTCTCGAAATATCAAATAAATAATGTTAAGAGTAATTAACACGTCTTTTTTTCTTTTGACAAATAGTCAATTCTATTTTGGCGACAATTCAGATATAAGAAGGATTACCATATATAACACAAAATTTCTCCCCCAATTCCTTCCAGTCGAGCCTCTCGGTCTGTCATTATCCCTTGAGAAGTAGAAAGAATTACAATTCCCATCCCGCCTAAAATTCTAGGAATTCGTTGATAGTTAGAATAGATTCGTAGACCAGGCCTACTGATCCGTTTTAAATTTAAAATAGTTGGATACATTCCTTTTATATTCCTTCTATGTCGTAGGGTTACAACCAAAAAATATTTGTTGTTTTCCTGATGTTTTCTCACGTTTTCAAGAAACCCCTCTCGTAAAAGCATTTTTACAACGTTTTCCGTGATATTAGTAGATTCTATTTGAACCATCCCTTTTCTATTCATGTCAGCATTTCGTATAGAGGTTATTACGTCAGCAATAGTGTCTCTACCCATGATAAATTTAAATTTTTGTTGCCTCCACGTTTTTGATCTAATCAACATGCTTTTTTTTACTTTTTATGTAATAAAAAAAATATTCAATAACTCAATAACAATAAGAATGTTTAAAAATGTTTAATATTATATTATTAAATTTAATATTATATTTAATATTATATTATTATATTATTAAATATAATAAACAATAAAATACTTCAAATTAGTTTATTGAATTTTCAAATATTTGAAATAAATAAAGAGATACGCGTCAGATAAAATTTGATTCACTAAATTTAAGTTATCTATTTCATTCAATAACTAAGTAGACGAGTAGGACTATACTCTATTAAGTCGGATGTGATACTATAATACTTCAGGTGATAATGAAATTATTTTAGTGAAATTTAACTGTCTCAATTCTCGGGCAATCGCGCCTAAAACTCGAGTTCCTTTTGGATTTCCTTCTTGATCAATAACAACTGCTGCATTGTCATCATATCGTATTATCATGCCGTTGTTGCGTTTAAGTTCTTTACAAGTACGAACAATTACAGCTCTGATCACTTCTGATCTTTCTAGAGATGTGTTTGGTAATGCATCCGTAATCACAGCGACAATAATGTCGCCAATATGAGCATATTGGCGATTACTAGCTCCTATGATTCGAATACACATCAATTTTCGAGCCCCGCTGTTATCCGCGACATTCAAATGGGTTTGAGCTTGAATCATATCATTTTTGTTTTGAATCTGTTCTTTCAATGCAAAGAGAAAGTCGAAGTAAAAAAAAAGAAATATTCTTGTTCAAATTCAAAATAAAAGAAACCCACAATTGTTTTTTTATCTCTAAGACTTTTTTCCGTCGGTCTACCTGTCTAACCTGACATAATAAATTGAGTTCGTATAGGCATTTTTGACGCCGCTATTGAAATAGCCTTTCTGGCTAGATTTTCTCCAACTTCACCCATTTCATAAAGTATTCTACCTGGTTTAACGACAGCTACCCAATATTCGGGGGATCCCTTCCCTGAACCCATACGTGTTTCCGTAGGTCTTAACGTAACAGGTTTGTCCGGAAATATACATACCCAGATTTTTCCACCACGGCGCACATTTCGGGTCATTGCCCGCCGACCTGCTTCTATTTGTCTAGATGTAATCCAAGCGGGCTCAAGTGCCTGAAGAGCATATTTACCGAAAGAAATACGGCTTCCTAGAGAAGATATCCCTTTCATTCTTCCTCTATGTTGTTTACGAAATCTGGTTCTTTTGGGGTTATAGTGGATGGTTCTTTCTCAATACCATCTCTACTACAGAAACGGACATGAGAGTTTCTCCTCATCCGGCTCCTCGCGAACGAAACGATTCCAATTTTCGAATTTTCGTAAAATATACTGAATCCTGGATTTTTTAAGATTTCAATTAATCTATTCTAAATTCGAAATTTTGATATCTTGTTTGGATTTATAAACATTTAAATCAATTTGATTTATGAAGAATGTGTTTTTGTTATTTCTTTTTGCTTTGATTTTTTATTCAAAATTAAAAAGAAAAGAATCGAATGAGATTGAATAGCAGTAATCTACTAAAAAACTTCGCGGGCGAATATTGACTTTTTCAAATCTATTTCAGCTGTAGGATTCGTTCATGCCTTTTGGGAATAAATGAATTGGTTCCTGGTTCGTTTCGCCATCCCACCCAATGAATTATTAAGATTCGTTTTTCAATGGAATCCCCCGTATTCGTGGGTTCTTTCGTTCCCATTGCTTCTCAATTCATGGTTAGGTTTGAATTCTACAACGGAGCCCCCGCAGAAGATTTTTTCTTGAGTCAATCTTCTCAGTCTTTATTGGCTCGAGGCTCTTGATTATTTTTTATTTTTATATGAACGAACTGATTCGCCCATAACTAGATCAATCCGTATTGATGCTTTATTACATTGCCTTATTTGATTTGTGTTTTTCTGAGAAGACTCATAAACCTTACATACATATTGGAATTATATATCATTCAATTTTTTTTCTAGCTTTCTATCAACCTTCCTTTTATCTGTATACTTTATTTTCTATCACAATTCGATTGGTTTTCTTTTCTATGCAATACAAGAAATCTTGCAGTTGCTACAAGTATATGATCAATATATCATATTTTGACTGCTTTTTGGTATCCAGATAATGCAAAGCGATGAGTTGGTTATTAGTTCTATAGTAATGAGTTCATAGTAAAGGTCGGTTCCTTTTTTTAATCCTATCTTCTCAAAAAAACTAACGAGTCACACACTAAGCATAGCAATTCTATAAAATCATTAATCATTTTTTTATGCAATCCTATAGAAATTAAGAATTGTCATTTAAAAAAAAAATTCAGAATCAGAAATAAAAAAAAGACTGAAAGCAAAGAGTTTGTTGTTTTTTATTTTTTTTGCATGGATATCGCATAAAGAAGAAAGACAAGTAAC